GCTAACGTAGCTTAATTAAAGCATAACACTGAAGATGTTAAGATGGGCCCTAGAAAGCCCCGGGAGCACAAAGGCTTGGTCCTGACTTTAGTGTCGACTCTAACTAAACTTACACATGCAAGTATCCGCCCCCCTGTGAGAATGCCCACAACTCCCTGCTTGGGAACTAGGAGCCGGTATCAGGCACAAGCCCAGCTAGCCCACGACGCCTTGCTTAGCCACACCCTCAAGGGACCTCAGCAGTGATAAATATTAAGCCATAAGTGAAAACTTGACTTAGTTAAGGTTAAGAGGGCCGGTAAAACTCGTGCCAGCCACCGCGGTTATACGAGAGGCCCAAGTTGACAAACAACGGCGTAAAGAGTGGTTAGGGGATTTACTAAACTAGAGCCGAACGCTTTCAAAGCTGTTATACGCACCCGAAAGTATGAAACCCAATTACGAAAGTAGCTCTACTTATCCTGAACCCACGAAAGCTAAGGAACAAACTGGGATTAGATACCCCACTATGCTTAGCCCTAAACATCGATTGCACCATACACTCCATATCCGCCCGGGGATTATGAACGTCAGTTTAAAACCCAAAGGACTTGGCGGTGCTTAACATCCACCTAGAGGAGCCTGTTCTAGAACCGATAACCCCCGTTAAACCTCACCCTCTCTTGTTTTATCCGCCTATATACCACCGTCGTCAGCTTACCCTGTGAAGGATTTACAGTAAGCAAAATTGGCACAGCCCAAAACGTCAGGTCGAGGTGTAGTGAATGAGGGGGGAAGAAATGGGCTACATTTGCTAAGCATAGCAAACACGAATGTTGCATTGAAACATGCAGCTGAAGGAGGATTTAGCAGTAAGCAGGAAATAGAGCGTCCCGCTGAAACTGGCCCTAAAGCGCGCACACACCGCCCGTCACCCTCCCCAAGCATCCTGAATAAACCTAATTAAAAGCCAACAGACCGCGAAGGGGAGGAAAGTCGTAACATGGTAAGTGTACCGGAAGGTGTACTTGGAAAAATCAGAGTGTAGCTAAGATAGATACAGCATCTCACTTACACCGAGAAGACGTCCGTGCAACTCGGATCACCCTGACGCCTATTAGCTAGCCCCACCCCTTAACACAACAAACCCCCATTCATAACCCCTAAAGCACGAAACACCCACGTAGCTAAACCATTCTCCCCCCTTAGTCCAGGCGATAAAAAAGGAAATTTTGGAGCAATAGAAAAAGTACCGCAAGGGAAAGCTGAAAGAGAGATGAAAAAGCCCAGTAAAGCTTAAAGAAGCAGAGCTTATACCTCGTACCTTTTGCATCATGATTTAGCTAGCACTTTCAAGCAAAGAGACCCTAAAGTTTGTAACCCCGAAACTGAGTGAGCTACTCCAAGACAGCCTATTTATAGGGCGAACCCGTCTCTGTGGCAAAAGAGTGGGAAGAGCTTTGAGTAGAGGTGACAAACCTACCGAACTCAGTTATAGCTGGTTGCCTGTGAATTGAATAGAAGTTCAGCCCCCTGGATTCTCCACTCATGCACTTTATTTAACCCTTCAGATGCAATGAGAAACCAGGGGTGTTAGTCAAAGGGGGTACAGCCCCTTTGAAACAAGACACAACTTTCCCAGCAGGATAAAGATCATATTCAAATAAGGACAGATGTTTTAGTGGGCCTAAAAGCAGCCACCTTTACAGAAAGCGTTAAAGCTCAGACATGAAGCCCTCCCGTTATACCGATAACCTTATCTTAATCCCCCACATTTAACAGGCCCTCCTATGCACCACATAGGAACGACTATGCTAATATGAGTAATAAGAAAGTACAACCACTTTCTCCTTGCACATGTGTAAGTCGGAACGGACCCCCCACCGAATCTTAACGGCCCCAATCAAAGAGGGTATTGGAAACCACCATAAATTTAGGCCAGAAAAACATCCAATGTAAACCCGTTAACCCCACACTGGTGTGCCCAAAAGGAAAGACCAAAAGGGGGAGAAGGAACTCGGCAAACATACCCCAAGCCTCGCCTGTTTACCAAAAACATCGCCTCTTGCATAACCACAGTATAAGAGGTCCCGCCTGCCCAGTGACGACTTAGTTCAACGGCCGCGGTATTTTGACCGTGCAAAGGTAGCGTAATCACTTGTCTTTTAAATGAAGACCTGTATGAATGGCATAACGAGGGCTTAACTGTCTCCTTCCCCCGGTCAATGAAATTGATCTCCCCGTGCAGAAGCGGGGATAAAACCATAAGACGAGAAGACCCTATGGAGCTTTAGACACACAGGTGGCCCATGTCAAATAACCCCCGCTAAGGGCCTGAACTAAGTGGAACCTGCCTTGATGTCTTCGGTTGGGGCGACCATGGGGAATACAAAACCCCCACGTGGAAGGGGAGCACACCCCTAAGTTACTTCTTCTCCCGCAAGCCAGAGCAACGGCTCTAACCAGCAGAAATTCTGACCAAACTGATCCGGTAATACCGATCAACGAACCAAGTTACCCTAGGGATAACAGCGCAATCCCCTTTTAGAGCCCATATCGACAAGGGGGTTTACGACCTCGATGTTGGATCAGGACATCCTAATGGTGCAGCCGCTATTAAGGGTTCGTTTGTTCAACGATTAAAGTCCTACGTGATCTGAGTTCAGACCGGAGTAATCCAGGTCAGTTTCTATCTATGACATGATCTTTTCTAGTACGAAAGGACCGAAAAGAAGGGGCCCATGCTAAAAGTACGCCTCACCCCCACCTAATGAAAAAATCTAAACTAGGCAAAAGGGCATATCCACTTTGCTGGAGATAACAGTAAGTTGGGGTGGCAGAGCCCGGCTAATGCAAAAGACCTAAGCCCTTTCCACAGAGGTTCAAGTCCTCTCCTTAACTATGATTTCAACCCTCATTACGCATATTATTAACCCCCTAGCCTTTATTGTCCCCGTCTTGTTAGCCGTAGCATTCCTTACCCTCCTTGAGCGAAAAGTACTAGGCTACATACAACTCCGAAAAGGCCCTAACATCGTTGGGCCTTACGGCCTCCTTCAACCTATTGCTGACGGCGTAAAACTCTTCATTAAAGAACCCGTTCGCCCTTCAACCTCCTCACCAGTTTTATTCCTCTTGTCCCCCATGCTCGCACTCACACTGGCCCTTGCACTTTGAGCCCCCATACCTTTCCCGTACCCTGTCGTGGACCTTAACCTGGGGATTTTATTTATTCTAGCCCTGTCTAGCCTTGCGGTATATTCCATCCTCGGGTCGGGCTGAGCATCTAATTCAAAGTATGCTCTAATGGGAGCACTACGTGCTGTTGCACAAACAATTTCTTACGAAGTTAGCCTCGGGCTCATCTTACTCAGCATCATTATCTTTGCAGGGGGCTTCACCCTCCAAGTCTTTAACACAGCCCAAGAGGCTATTTGACTAGTAGTACCCGCCTGACCCCTGGCTGCCATATGATACATCTCCACTCTTGCCGAAACAAACCGTGCACCCTTCGACCTAACAGAGGGGGAGTCTGAACTTGTCTCGGGCTTCAACGTAGAGTACGCAGGGGGACCTTTCGCTTTATTCTTTTTAGCCGAATATTCAAACATTCTCCTAATAAATACGCTGTCCGCAACACTATTCTTAGGCGCCTCACACATCCCAAACATTCCAGAATTAACAAGTATCAACTTAATAACTAAAGCAGCCCTTCTCTCGGTTGTCTTTCTCTGAGTCCGGGCCTCATATCCACGATTCCGTTACGACCAGCTTATACACCTCATTTGAAAAAATTTTCTTCCACTAACACTGGCGCTGGTTATTTGACACTTAGCGCTCCCTATTGCATTCGCTGGCCTCCCGCCTCAGCTGTAGGCACAGGAGCTGTGCCTGAATTTAGGGGCCACTTTGATAGAGTGAATCATGGGGGTTAAAGTCCCCCCAACTCCTTAGAAAGAAGGGGATCGAACCCAACCTGAAGAGATCAAAACTCTTCGTGCTTCCTCTACACCACTTCCTAGTAAAGTCAGCTAAACAAGCTCTTGGGCCCATACCCCAACCATGTAGGTTAAAACCCTGCCTTTGCTAATGAACCCCTACATCTTGTCCACCCTTCTATTTGGTTTGGGCCTAGGTACAACACTCACCTTTGCAAGCTCACACTGGCTTCTCGCGTGAATGGGCCTTGAAATTAATACACTAGCCATTATTCCACTAATAGCCCAACACCACCACCCTCGGGCCGTCGAAGCCACTACTAAGTACTTCCTAGCACAAGCCACAGCAGCCGCCACCCTCCTGTTTGCAAGCACCACCAACGCTTGAATCACCGGCCAATGAGACATTCAACAAATGACACACCCCCTCCCCACAACAATGGTTGTGATCGCCCTCGCACTGAAAATCGGACTAGCACCTATACACTCTTGACTCCCCGAAGTTCTTCAGGGCCTAAGCCTCACCACCGGTCTTATTTTGTCAACCTGACAAAAACTTGCGCCTTTTGCTCTACTACTACAAATTCAAACAACCAATCCTACGCCTCTAATTATTATTGGCCTTCTCTCTGCGCTTGTTGGGGGCTGGGGTGGCCTCAACCAAACCCAGCTGCGCAAAGTCCTTGCCTACTCCTCAATCGCTCACCTTGGCTGAATAATACTTATTCTTCAATTTTCACCCCTCCTGAGCCTCCTTGCACTCCTGACATATTTTACTATGACCTTTTCAGCCTTCCTCATCTTCAAAGTAAACAAGGCCACTACTGTTAACGCACTCGCAATCTCCTGAGCAAAAGCTCCCGCCCTCACAGCCCTAGCGCCTCTCGTCCTACTTTCCCTAGGTGGTCTTCCACCACTCACTGGCTTTATGCCAAAATGGTTTATTCTTCAAGAGCTCACTAAACAAGATCTGCCGGCACTTGCTACCCTCGCTGCACTAACTGCCCTCCTAAGCCTCTACTTCTACCTACGCCTCTCATATGCTATAACCCTGACGATATTCCCTAATAACCTCGTTGGCATGACCCCCTGACGATTCTCTACCCCCCAATTCACTCTTCCCCTCGCAGTTTCCACTGCAGCAACCACCCTTCTCCTACCATTAGCACCTGCTGCCGTAGCACTGCTCATCACCTAGGGACTTAGGCTAGCAATTAGACCAACGGCCTTCAAAGCCGTCAGCGTGAGTGAAAATCTCTCAGTCCCTGTTAAGACTTGCGGGATATTAACCCACATCTTCTGCGTGCAAAGCAAACACTTTAATTAAGCTAAAGCCTTTCTAGATAGGAAGGCCTTGATCCTACAAAATCTTAGTTAACAGCTAAGCGCCCAATCCGGCGAGCATCTATCTACTTTTTCCCGCCTAGTTTAACCAGTAAAAGGCGGGAAAAAGCCCCGGCAGACGATTAGCCTGCTTCTTTAGATTTGCAATCTAATATGTAACACCCCAGAGCTTGATAAGAAGAGGGCTTGAACCTCTGTCTATGGGTCTACAATCCACCGCTTAACTCAGCCATCCTACCTGTGGCAATCACACGTTGATTTTTCTCGACCAATCACAAAGACATCGGCACCCTCTATCTCGTATTTGGTGCCTGAGCCGGAATAGTGGGGACAGGCCTAAGTCTGCTCATTCGAGCAGAACTCAGCCAACCTGGGGCTCTCCTGGGAGACGATCAAATTTATAACGTGATCGTTACCGCACACGCCTTTGTAATAATCTTCTTTATAGTAATACCAATTATGATCGGAGGGTTCGGAAACTGACTTATCCCGCTAATGATCGGAGCCCCCGATATGGCTTTCCCTCGGATAAATAACATGAGCTTCTGACTTCTACCCCCATCGTTTCTTCTCCTCCTAGCCTCTTCAGGTGTAGAAGCCGGGGCTGGGACAGGATGAACCGTATATCCTCCCCTGGCTGGAAATCTGGCACACGCCGGAGCGTCCGTCGACCTCACAATCTTCTCTCTTCACCTTGCCGGAATTTCATCAATCCTGGGAGCAATCAACTTTATTACCACCATCATCAACATGAAACCTACAGCGGTCACTATATACCAAATCCCACTATTTGTATGAGCCGTACTAATCACGGCGGTTCTTCTCCTCCTTTCCCTTCCGGTCTTAGCGGCTGGCATCACAATGCTATTAACAGACCGCAACCTAAACACAACTTTCTTTGACCCTGCCGGAGGGGGTGATCCCATCCTCTATCAACACCTATTCTGATTCTTTGGTCACCCAGAGGTATACATTTTAATTCTTCCTGGCTTCGGGATGATTTCTCACATTGTTGCATACTATGCAGGTAAGAAAGAACCCTTCGGCTACATAGGAATAGTCTGGGCTATGATAGCTATTGGACTTCTGGGCTTCATCGTATGGGCCCATCACATATTTACAGTTGGTATGGATGTGGACACACGGGCCTACTTTACTTCTGCCACGATAATTATTGCCATCCCAACAGGCGTAAAAGTCTTTAGCTGACTTGCAACCCTCCATGGAGGAAGCATCAAATGAGAAACCCCACTTCTCTGGGCTCTAGGCTTTATTTTCCTATTTACAGTGGGCGGCCTTACTGGCATTGTCTTAGCTAACTCCTCTCTCGACATCGTTCTCCATGACACATACTATGTAGTAGCCCATTTCCACTATGTATTATCTATGGGTGCTGTGTTTGCAATCGTTGCCGCCTTCGTACACTGATTCCCCCTATTTACAGGCTACACCCTTCACTCCGCATGAACAAAAATCCACTTTGGCCTAATGTTTGTAGGAGTAAACCTCACATTCTTCCCCCAACATTTTCTTGGCCTGGCCGGGATACCTCGACGGTACTCCGACTACCCGGATGCATATACCCTTTGAAATACTGTCTCATCAATCGGATCACTAATGTCCCTCGTTGCTGTAATTCTATTTTTGTTTATTATTTGAGAAGCATTTACAGCCAAACGAGAAGTCGGAGCAGTAGAACTAACTTCAACTAATATTGAATGACTTTACGGCTGCCCCCCACCCTACCACACATTTGAGGAGCCCGCATTCGTTCAAGTTCGTATAAACTCAAACAACTAACGAGAAAGGGAGGAGTTGAACCCCCATCAATTGGTTTCAAGCCAACCACATAACCGCTCTGTCACTTTCTTCACAACACACCAATAAGATACTAGTAAAACGTTATAACACTGCCTTGTCAAGGCAGAATTGTGGGTTAAACCCCCGCGTATCTTGAACATAATGGCACATCCGTCACAACTGGGGTTTCAGGACGCAGCTTCCCCCCTAATAGAAGAACTACTTCACTTCCATGATCACGCCTTAATAATTGTTATTCTCATCAGCGCAATAGTACTTTATATTATTGTGGCAATGGTCACGGCCAAACTAACCGACAAACTTGTCTTAGATTCTCAAGAAATTGAAGTAATCTGGACAGTTCTCCCAGCTATTATTCTAATTCTCATCGCCCTCCCGTCTCTCCGCATTTTATATTTAATAGACGAAATTAACGACCCCCACCTGACAATTAAAGCATTAGGCCACCAATGATACTGAAGCTACGAATATACAGACTACCAAGACCTTGGTTTTGACTCCTACATGATTCCAACACAAGACCTAACCCCTGGTCAGTTCCGACTACTTGAAGCAGACCACCGAATAGTAATTCCTGTAGAATCCCCAATTCGAGTCCTCATCTCGGCTGAAGATGTTCTGCACTCCTGAGCAGTCCCCTCCCTGGGCGTAAAAGTTGACGCTGTGCCTGGACGACTAAACCAAGCAACCTTTATTGTTAGCCGACCAGGCGTATTCTATGGCCAATGCTCTGAAATTTGCGGGGCAAACCATAGTTTTATACCCGTCGTTGTAGAGGCAGTCCCACTTGACCACTTTGAGGACTGGTCTTCGCTAATAATTGAAGACGCCTCGCTAAGAAGCTAATAAGTACAAGCGTTAGCCTTTTAAGCTAAAGACTGGTGCCTAACAACCACCCCTAGCGACATGCCCCAACTGGACCCCGCACCCTGATTTGCAATTTTGGTTTTCTCTTGAATAATCCTTTTAACTGTTATTCCCCCAAAAGTTTTAGCTCACACCTACCCCAACGAGCCAACCTCCCAAAGCACACAAAAACCTAAGACAGAACCCTGAAACTGACCATGATACTAAGCTTCTTTGATCAATTTATGTCTCCCGTATTCCTCGGCATCCCCCTAATTGCCCTAGCAATTACGCTGCCCTGAACCCTGTTCCCAGCCCCTGTCTCTCGCTGATTAAACAATCGTATGGTCTCACTTCAAGGGTGGTTTATTAGCGGCTTTACATCTCAACTTCTTCTTCCCCTAAACCCAGCCGGGCACAAATGAGCCATTTTGTTCGCCTCACTAATGCTTTATCTTATTTCTATTAATATGCTCGGGCTCCTTCCGTACACATTTACACCTACAACCCAACTCTCGCTTAACCTCGGCCTCGCAGTCCCACTCTGACTGGCAACTGTCATTATTGGCATGCGGAACCAACCAACAGTCGCCCTAGGCCACCTCCTTCCAGAAGGGACTCCCACCCTTCTCATCCCAGTACTAATCATTATCGAAACAATTAGCCTCTTTATCCGACCTCTCGCTCTCGGTGTTCGGCTTACAGCAAATCTTACAGCTGGCCACCTGCTTATTCAACTCATTGCAACAGCTGCCTTCGTTCTTCTTCCGCTTATGCCTGTTGTTGCTATTTTAACAACAACAGTCCTCTTTCTCCTCACTCTCCTAGAAGTTGCAGTTGCTATAATTCAAGCCTATGTCTTTGTTTTACTCCTAAGTCTTTACCTACAAGAGAACGTCTAATGGCCCCTCAAGCGCACCCGTACCACATAGTCGACCCTAGCCCATGACCCCTCACGGGGGCTATCGCTGCCCTATTGATAACATCTGGCCTTGCTATCTGATTCCACTTCCACTCTACTACCCTAATAACTATCGGAACAATCCTTCTTATTTTAACAGTCTTCCAATGATGGCGAGATGTCGTTCGGGAAGGCACGTTTCAAGGACACCACACCCCTCCCGTACAAAAAGGCCTCCGATACGGTATAATCCTGTTTATTACCTCAGAAGTCCTATTTTTCTTAGGCTTCTTCTGGGCTTTTTATCACTCAAGCCTAGCACCCACCCCCGACCTGGGCGGTTTCTGACCACCCGCAGGCATCACCCCCTTAGACCCGTTTGAAGTCCCCCTTCTTAACACAGCAGTCCTTCTTGCCTCTGGCGTAACTGTTACATGAGCACATCACAGTATTATGGAAGGTGAGCGGAAACAAGCTATCCAATCTCTCGCTCTTACAATCTTGCTCGGTGGATACTTCACCTTCCTCCAGGGCCTTGAATACCACGAAGCCCCATTCACCATCGCAGACGGAGTTTACGGTGCCACATTCTTTGTTGCAACCGGCTTCCACGGACTTCACGTCTTAGTTGGCTCGTCTTTTCTAGCCGTTTGTCTATTACGTCAAATCCTACACCATTTTACATCCGACCACCATTTTGGCTTTGAGGCAGCCGCATGATACTGACACTTTGTAGACGTCGTCTGACTCTTCCTCTATATCTCTATTTACTGATGAGGATCTTAATCTTCCTAGTATCAAATCTAGTATAAGTGACTTCCAATCACCTGGTCTTGGTTAAAATCCAAGGGAAGATAATGAGCCTTCTTCTAACTATCATTTCAATTACCGCCCTCCTCTCAACGGTACTTGCCATTGTGTCTTTTTGACTCCCCCAAATTACACCAGACTACGAAAAGCTGTCACCGTACGAGTGTGGCTTTGACCCCATTGGTTCCGCCCGACTACCTTTCTCAATGCGATTTTTTCTCATCGCCATCCTCTTTCTTCTCTTCGACTTAGAAATTGCACTTCTTCTCCCCCTCCCCTGGGGTGACCAACTAGCCTCCCCTCTACTTACGTTTACCTGAGCTGCAGCAGTCCTATCGCTTCTGACCCTTGGCCTCATCTACGAGTGAGTGCAAGGGGGCCTAGAGTGGGCTGAATAGGTGGTTAGTCTAAGAAAAACATTTGATTTCGGCTCAAAAACTTGTGGTTTAAATCCGCAACCGCTTAATGACCCCAACACACTTTGCCTTCTCCTCAGCCTTTTTTCTAGGTTTAACAGGCCTGGCATTCCACCGGTCCCACCTCCTTTCCGCACTATTGTGTCTTGAGGGAATAATACTGTCCCTGTTTGTTGGCCTCTCCCTGTGAACACTGCAACTAGACTCAACTAACTTTTCAGCATCTCCACTACTCCTGCTCGCATTCTCAGCCTGTGAAGCAAGCGCCGGACTAGCCCTTCTGGTAGCCACTGCCCGAACCCACGGAACTGACCGACTACAAAGCCTAAACCTCCTCCAATGCTAAAGATTCTAATTCCAACACTTATGTTAATTCCAACAGCCTGACTACTTAAACCTAGCTGGCTCTGACCCATAACTTTATTATACAGCTTCTGCATCTCCTTGATTAGCCTTTCATGATTAAAGAACCTCTCGGAAACCGGCTGATCCTCACTCAACCTATTTATAGCCACCGACTCCTTGTCAACCCCCCTCCTCGTTTTAACATGTTGACTACTTCCCCTAATAATCCTAGCAAGCCAGAAGCACACGGCCTCGGAACCCCTCGGTCGACAACGCATGTATATCTCACTTCTCGCCTCACTCCAATTCTTCCTGATTCTAGCATTTAGCGCCACAGAACTCGTGATATTCTACGTGATATTTGAAGCCACACTCATCCCCACACTGATTATTATTACCCGCTGAGGTAATCAGACAGAGCGCCTAAATGCAGGGACCTACTTCCTCTTTTATACATTAGCAGGCTCACTTCCTCTTCTTGTTGCTTTACTCTTACTACAAAATACATCTGGAACTCTCTCATTATTGACTCTCCACTACACGGACCCGCTCGCTCTGTCATCTTATGCAGACAAATTATGGTGAGCCGGGTGTCTCCTGGCTTTCCTCGTTAAAATACCACTTTATGGTGTTCACCTTTGGCTCCCCAAAGCTCACGTTGAAGCCCCGATTGCAGGCTCAATAATCCTTGCAGCGGTTTTACTTAAGCTGGGGGGCTACGGCATAATCCGTATAATAACAATACTAGAGCCGCTAACCAAAGAGTTAAGCTACCCCTTCATTATCTTTGCACTCTGAGGTGTGATTATAACTGGCTCCATTTGCCTACGACAAACGGACCTCAAGTCGTTAATTGCCTACTCCTCTGTTAGCCACATAGGCCTCGTGGCCGGAGGAATTCTCATTCAATCACCCTGAGGACTCACAGGGGCACTCACACTTATAATTGCACACGGCCTTACCTCCTCCGCCTTATTCTGCCTGGCAAATACAAACTATGAGCGAACTCATAGCCGCACGATAGTTTTAGCACGAGGACTTCAAGTGGCCCTACCTCTAATGGCCACTTGATGATTCATCTCCAGTCTAGCCAACCTAGCCTTACCACCACTACCTAACCTTATGGGAGAACTAATAATTATTACCTCGCTTTTTGACTGATCCTGATGAACACTCGCACTTACAGGGTCCGGAACTCTTATTACCGCTGGCTACAGCCTTTACATATTCTTAATGACTCAACGAGGCCCTCTCCCAACACATGTGATTGCACTTGAACCCTCACACACCCGAGAACATCTTCTTATTGCACTTCACCTTATCCCTCTTGTTCTTCTTGTACTTAAACCCGAGCTGATCTGAGGTTGAACTGCCTGTAGGTATAGTTTTAACAAAAACACTAGATTGTGATTCTAGAAATAAGGGTTAAACTCCCTTTTCCCACCGAGAGAGGCTCGCAGCAATGGGAACTGCTAATTCCCACGACCTTGGTTGGACCCCCAGGCTCACTCGAAGAGCTCCTAAAGGATAACAGCTCATCCGTTGGTCTTAGGAACCAAAAACTCTTGGTGCAAATCCAAGTAGCAGCTATGCACCCCACCTCCCTAATGATCTCATCAAGCTTAATTACAATCTTTGCATTACTAGCCTACCCACTGGCCACCACATTCCGTCCTACACCTCAGGGGCCTCAATGGGCTTCATCCCATGTCAAAACAGCTGTAAAAATAGCTTTCTTTGTTAGCCTCTTACCCCTGGCCCTATTCCTTAATGAGGGCGCCGAGACGATTGTTACTAACTGAGCCTGAATAAATACTAACACCTTCAACATCAACATTAGCTTAAAATTTGACTTTTATTCCATTATTTTCACACCTATTGCTCTCTACGTTACTTGGTCCATTCTAGAGTTCGCCACATGATACATGCACGCTGACCCACACGTGAACCGCTTTTTTAAGTACCTTCTAACCTTTCTTATTGCCATAATTATTCTCGTAACTGCAAACAACATATTTCAACTATTCATCGGGTGAGAGGGCGTGGGGATCATATCGTTCCTCCTCATCGGGTGGTGGTACGGACGAGCGGACGCTAATACTGCAGCACTTCAAGCAGTACTGTACAACCGAGTGGGGGATATTGGACTTATCTTCGCCATGGCTTGAATGGCAACAAACCTAAACTCCTGGGAAATACAGCAAATCTTTGCAACCTCTAAAGATATGGACTTGACCTACCCCCTCATCGGACTAATCATCGCGGCAACCGGAAAGTCAGCTCAATTTGGGCTCCACCCTTGGTTGCCCTCAGCTATGGAAGGTCCTACACCGGTATCTGCCCTACTTCACTCTAGTACTATAGTTGTAGCCGGCATCTTCCTGCTAGTGCGAATGAGCCCGCTTCTGGAAAATAACCCGATCGCCCTCACGACCTGCCTCTGTCTCGGAGCCTTAACGACACTATTCACTGCAACCTGTGCCCTTACGCAAAATGACATTAAAAAAATCGTCGCATTTTCTACATCTAGCCAACTAGGGCTCATGATGGTAACCATTGGATTAAACCAACCACAACTAGCATTTCTACACATCTGTACACACGCCTTCTTTAAAGCCATACTATTTCTTTGCTCGGGATCTATTATTCACAGCCTAAACGACGAACAAGACATCCGAAAAATAGGGGGCATGCACCACCTTGCACCTTTTACATCTTCTTGCCTAACAATTGGCAGCCTCGCACTTACAGGAACCCCCTTCTTAGCTGGTTTCTTCTCTAAAGATGCCATCATCGAAGCATTAAACACCTCCCATTTAAACGCCTGAGCCCTAACCCTAACCCTCCTGGCCACATCTTTTACAGCAATCTACAGCTTCCGCGTGATTTTCTTTGTGCCTATGGGCCACCCCCGATTTAACCCACTCTCCCCTATTAACGAAAACAACCCCGCAGTAATTAACCCCCTTAAACGCCTAGCATGAGGGAGTATCATCGCAGGGCTCCTGATTACCTCAAATATTACACCCCTAAAAACCCCTGTGATGTCCATACCTCCCCTCCTGAAACTAGCTGCCCTTGCAGTTACAATCGTCGGTCTACTTGTTGCTATAGAACTCGCCATATTAACCAACAAGCAGTTTAAATCAACCCCCATCTTAAACGTACATAACTTCTCTAATATACTAGGCTTTTTCCCTGCCATTGTACACCGCCTAACCCCTAAACTAGGCCTCGTTCTTGGCCAGGACATCGCCAACCAGATAGTAGATCAAACCTGGCTAGAGAAGGCAGGCCCCAAAGCCATTGTATCCTTCAACTTACCCTTAGTTTCTACAACAAGTAACATTCAACGAGGTATAATCAAAACCTATTTAACCCTTTTCCTTTTAACACTAGCCCTTATTGTCGCAACGTCCCTCGGCACATGGGCCGGCTAATCTCAAGCACTACAAGCAGCGTCAAAAGCAATACCCCCGCACTAATAACCAACAACCCTCCCCCAGAGCCATAAATCATGGCCACCCCGCCGAGATCGCCCCGAAACACCTCAGTCTCTCCAAACCCATCTACTGTCACCCAAGACGACTCATATCACCCCCCTCAAAGCACCCCAGCAACTGCAGCTACCGCTGCCATGTAAACAAGCCCGTAACCCAGCACAGCCCAAGAATTTCACCCAACTGGATGCGGTTCAGAAGCTATCGCAACTGCGAATGCAAATACGACCAACATCCCACCCAAATAAATTAGAAATAGAATCATAGACAGAAAAGGCGCCCCATGCCCAATTAATACACTACACCCTATCCCAGCTACCACAACTAAACCATAAGCGGCATAGTAAGGTGATGGGTTAGAAGCAACTGCAACTAACCCTAGCACGAAGAAAAATAAAATAAAATATATAACAAAAGCCATAATTCCTGCCAGGACTTTAACCAGGACTAATGGCTTGAAAAACCACCGTTGTTATTCAACTACAAGAACCGTAATGGCCAACCTCCGTAAATCCCACCCCCTTCTTAAAATCGCAAACGATGCTTTAGTCGACCTTCCAGCCCCCTCCAACATCTCTGTCTGGTGAAACTTCGGGTCTCTCTTAGGACTCTGTTTAGTGACCCAGATCGCTACCGGCTTATTCTTAGCCATACACTACACATCAGATATTGCTACTGCCTTTACCTCTGTTGCACACATTTGCCGAGATGTCAACTACGGCTGACTTATCCGAAGCATTCATGCCAATGGCGCATCATTCTTTTTCATTTGCATCTACCTCCATATCGGCCGTGGTCTATACTATGGCTCCTACCTTTATAAAGAGACATGAACTATCGGTGTTGTCCTACTTCTTCTAGTAATAATGACCGCTTTCGTTGGGTACGTCCTCCCCTGAGGACAAATGTCGTTTTGAGGTGCAACCGTCATTACCAACCTTCTATCTGCAGTCCCCTATGTTGGGGGCTCCCTCGTCCAATGAATTTGGGGCGGCTTTTCTGTAGATAACGCCACCCTTACCCGATTCTTTGCATTCCACTTCCTTTTCCCCTTCATCATCGCAGCCGCAACGGTAATTCATCTACTTTTTCTCCATGAAACTGGGTCAAATAACCCTACCGGACTAAACTCAAACTCCGACAAAGTCCCATTTCACCCTTACTTCACGTACAAAGATCTTCTGGGCTTTGCAGTTCTTCTTACTGCCCTAGCCTCCCTCGCCCTCTTCTCCCCAAATCTTTTAGGAGACCCCGACAACTTTACTCCTGCAAACCCACTTGTTACACCCCCACATATCAAGCCCGAATGATACTTCCTATTTGCCTACGCCATCCTCCGCTCCATCCCAAACAAACTTGGAGGCGTACTTGCCCTTCTATTCTCCATCCTGGTTCTTATGCTTGTCCCCTTCCTCCACACTTCCAAACAGCGAAGCCTCATGTTCCGCCCTGTAACACAGTTTCTGTTCTGGTCTTTAGTAGCTGACGTAATAATTCTGACTTGAATTGGAGGGATACCCGTAGAGCACCCTTTCGTTATCATTGGCCAAGTAGCATCCCTTATCTACTTTTCCCTCTTCCTAGTCCTTATCCCAACAGCAGGCTGAATGGAAAACAAAGTCCTCGGATGAAACTGCACTAGTAGCTCAGCGTCCAGAGCCCCAGTCTTGTAAACTGACCGTCGGAGGTTAAAATCCTCCCTACTGCTCAAAGAAAGGAGATTTCAACTCCTACCCCTAACTCCCAAAGCTAGGATTCTAGCATTAAACTATTCTTTGCGACATGATAAATGTACGATGGAGGATTTTTAATGTACATGTATGTAATAACACCATATATTTATAGTAACCATATTGTATAGTGTACTAGGACATACATGTATAATAACCTAATCTAGTAAAGAAGCACTCATTCATCACCATTTTTAACTAAGATTTACTAGAACCTGACTTATTACTAACCTTACATATGTGGAAGTCAAGGAGTAATCGAGATTTAAGACCGAACACAACACTCATCAGTCGAGTTATACCAAGACTCAAAATCTCTTCAACGTCAAAACCTGATGTAGTAAGAGCCTACCAACCGGTGATTTCTAAATGATAACGGTTATTGAAGGTGAGGGACAAAAATTGTGGGGGTTTCACTCGGTGAATTATTCCTGGCATTTGGTTCCTACTTCAGGGCCATAAATTGATATTATTCCCCACACTTTCATCGACACTTACATAAGTTAATGTTGATAATACATACGACTCGTTACCCAGCAAGCCGGGCGTTCACTCCAGCGGGTAAGGGGTTCTCTTTTTTTTTTTCCTTTCACCTGGCATTTCAGAGTGCATCCAGCCAACCGAAACGTTCAAAGGGTGAGCACTTTTCTTGCTCTCTCGGACATAGTATTCATGTAATAAGACTTTATTAGAAGAATAACATTAATCGATTTCAAGTGCATAAAGATGTGCTTGTTTATTCTATCTTCCCCTTGATCGCCCCTTTTTTACGCGCGTAAAACCCCCCTACCCCCCTAAACCCCTAAGGTTGTTAAGACCCCTGAAAACCCCCCGGAAACAGGACAAACCTTTGGTAGCTTAGTAAAGGTGATTACTTTCAACCCAAAACATTGGTAGTCCTACCCCAAGGCATACCATCTATTGAAGTATTGTAATAATACAATAATGCTAATATTTTTCCGCTAAAACACCAGCGGCCCGCCCCAGACTTACCAGCTATTGTGGAAATATAGCTTTAACCCAAAATACAGGTAGTCTTCCCAAAGCCTGTCACCCATAGAATATCATAATATTACAATAATACCAATATTTTTTATCTGGGGCACACCAATTTACCCCAGACTTACCAGGCAAAATAATATTAAAATATGCCAATATTTTTCCCCCGGCCCAACAGCAGCCCGCCCCAGACTTACCAGCTGTTACAGAAATATAATTTTAAGCGGAAACCCCGGTAGTTTTTTAAGCCTAACCGCCTATTATATTATTATAATATTGAAATAGTATCAACATATCTTTTCTAAAACAACAACACCCCACCCCGGGCTTAGCAGCAATCGTAAAATGAAAACTTTCAACTAAAAGCACCGGAAATTACCTCAAGACTAATCAACTATTGTCTTCTTCAGGGTCAAAATACCATTATTTAAATTATTTCAAGTATTTTTGATATTAGAATTACCACGACCGTGCAAAGCGGGGACTCAGGAAGCCCTGCCCCGCACCTAAAATTATCTATTTTGACACAACACCAAAACTCCTACTGAAGCTAACCTTCCCATTAGACCTCAGCGAGATATTTACCT